ATTATGTGGCATAGGGGTTACATCCCGTACGAAAGTTAATAGTATACCACTTCTACGAATAGCTCGTAATGCTGCGTCTCTTCCGAGACCGGGACCTTTTATCATGACTTCTGCTCGTTGCATACCTTGATCTACTACTGTACGAATAGCATTTGCTGCGGCAGTTTGAGCGGCAAAGGGTGTCCCTCTTCTCGTACCCTTGAATCCACAAGTACCGGCCGAGGACCAGGAAACCACCCGCCCCCGCACATCTGTAACTGTGACTATGGTATTATTGAAACTTGCTTGAACATGAATAACTCCCTTTGGTATTCTACGTGCACTCTTACGTGAACCAATACGTACATTCCTACGTGAACCAGTTCTCGGTATAGCTTTTGCCATATTGTATCATCTCATAAATATGAGTCAGAAATATATGGATATATCCATTTTATGTCAAAACAGATTTCTTATTTGTACATTGAGCCCTTTAGCGGGTCTGATTATCCTTGTCTTTGTTTATGTCTCGGGTTGGAACAAATTACTATAATGCGCCCCCGCCTACGGATTAGTCGACATTTTTCACAAATTTTTCGAACGGAAGCTCTTATTTTCATATTTGTCATTCCTTATCTTAATTCTTTTTTGGTAGAAAATAAGTTTCTTGAAATTTTGCATCTCGAATCGTATCGAATAAAAATGACCTAATCTTTCGAATCCTTGTTTCGGAGTCGATAAATTATACGTCCTCTGGTTGAATCATAACGACTTACTTCAATTTTGACTTTATCTCCTGGCAGTATCCGTATAAAACTACGTCGGATCTTTCCTGAAACGTAACCTAGAATCAGATCTTCATTATCTAACCGAACTCGGAACATGCCATTGGGAAGCGATTCAGTAATTAAACCTTCATGAATCCATTTTTGTTCTTTCATTTCAGGTAAAGCCCCCCTGAAGTATCAATTAATGGAGGAAAGACGATATTATACAACTCACCCCCTTTCTTTTTTTTTTTACAAATAGGAAGAGGTTTCGGATCCCATTTGGATATTAAATGGATTACCATATATAACACAAAATTTCTCCACCGATTCGTTCTAGTCGAGCCTCCCGGTCTGTCATTATACCCCGAGAAGTAGAAAGAATTACAATTCCCATCCCACCTAAAATTCTAGGAATTCGTTGAGAGTTAGAATAGATTCGTAAACCGGGTCTACTGATCCGTTTTAAATTTAAAAAATTTCTATAGGGTCTTTTCCCATTCCTTCTATGTCGAAGGGTTAAAACCAAAAAATATTTGTTTTTTTCTCGATGTTTTCTGACGTTTTCGATAAAACCCTCTCGGAAAAGTATTTTAACAATATTTTCGGTAATATTAGTAGATGCTATGCGAACAACTCTTTTTCTATCCATATCAGCATTTCGTATAGAGGTTATTATCTCAGCAATAGTGTCTCTACCCATGATGAACTAAAATTATTGGTGTCTCAAAATTGGATATAATCAACATGTTTTTCTTTTTTTTTTATTGATTTATGAATAGGAATTTTGCAAGGTATATGCGTGAGACACAATCTACGAATTAATCTAGTTCTTAATCTATTTCTTTCAAATACCCCAAAGATATCACGATCTCATTTTATTTTATAATACCTCGGGAGCTAATGAAACTATTTTAGTAAAATTCAATTGTCTTAATTCACGGGGGATTGCCCCAAAAATTCGAGTTCCTTTTGGATTTCCTTCTTGATCAATCACAACTGCAGCATTGTCATCATATCGTATTATCATACCGCTGTCACGTTTTAGTTCTTTACAGGTACGAACAATTACAGCTCTCACTACTTCTGATTTTTCTAGGGGCATATTTGGTACTGCTTCTTTAATCACAGCAACAATAACGTCACCAATATGAGCATATCGACGATTACTAGCTCCTATGATTCGAATACACATCAATTCTCGAGCCCCGCTGTTATCCGCTACATTTAAATGGGTCTGAGGTTGAATCATATCAAATTTTTTGTTTATTCTTCCAATGCAAAGGATGAAGAAAATAAAAGAAATATTGTTTGTCCAAAAAAAGAAACCTGCGTTTTTGTTTCATCCCTAAGATTCATCTCTGTCGGTTCTACATTTTTATCCCGAAATAATAAATTGAGTTCGTATAGGCATTTTAGATGCTGCTATTAAAATAGCCCTTCTAGCTATATTTTCGGTTACTCCACCCATTTCATATAGTATTCGCCCCGGTTTAACAACAGCTACCCAATATTCAGGGGATCCTTTCCCCGAACCCATACGTGTTTCAGCAGGTCTTACTGTAACTGGTTTGTCTGGAAATATACGGACCCATATTTTTCCACCACGGCGTGCATTTCGTGTCATTGCTCGTCGACCTGCTTCGATTTGTCTAGATGTGATCCAAGCAGGTTCAAGTGCCTGAAGAGCATATTTACCGAAACAAATATGATTACCTCGATAAGATATTCCCTTCATTCTTCCTCTATGTTGTTTACGGAATCTAGTTCTTTTGGGGTTATAGTTGATGGTTGTTTCAGAATTCCATCTCTACTACAGAACTGGACGTGAGAGTTTCTTCTCATCCAGCTCCTCGCGACTAAAAGGATTCAAAATTGAATTTCAATTAATTTGAATAGATATTTGAATAGATAAGATATTAGTAGATATTAGAACATTTTTCTAAAAAAAATGTTTCTAATGTGCTAATAAATCTTGATTTTCTTTTGTCCTTTATCCAAAAAAAAGAAAGTTTTCGCGGGCGAATATTTACTCTTGCAATCTCTATTTCAGTCGTAGCACTTGCTCATGACTTCTCAGAATAGATGAATTGATTTCCGGTTCATTTCGCCATCCCGACTAGTGAATCAGTAAGATTCATTTGTTCAATAAAATCTTTTGCATTCACAGGTTACATCGTTCCCACCGCTTCGTATTTAATGGTTAGGTCAGAATTCTACAACGGAGCTCATAATCTAATTTATTCTTGAGTCAACCTTCTTAGTCTTTATTGGCTCGAAGCTCTTGATTTTTTTCTTCTATAACTATAAGAAGGATTCATTTAATGTTTCATTATGGATGAATCAATTAGTATTGATGCTTTATTACACTGTCTTTTATGAGATGACTCATAGACCTTACATATTGGAATTCTATATCATTGATATTCTTTTTCTTTCTTTCTCTCATCCTTCCATTTATCCACACCTTTCTTCTGTATTTTGCTTTCAACTTAGAATTGAAGTTTATTCAAAAAAAATTCAGTTGCTACAAAGATATGATCGATTTCTCATATCTTGACTGGTTCTTTAGATCCAGATAATACGAAGTGATGAGTTGGTTTTCATACTACCGGGCTGGTCTTTTTTGAATCCTAACCTTAAAAAAAACCAACGAGTCACACACTAAGCATAGCAATTATATGAAAAGTTCAATCGAATTTTTATTCAACCCTATAGAATTAAGAATTAGAATTGCTTGCGTTGATTGGCCAGAAAAAGAATTAAAGTTTTCTTATTCTTCTTCCTTGTCTATAAAAATCCAAATTTTGATGCCTAATACCCCATAGATAGTCCGAACTGTATAGCAACAATAATCAATTTTAGCTCGAATAGTTTGTAGGGGAACTCTACCCTCTCTGATCCATTCGACACGTGCAATTTCTTTTCCGTCGATACGACCTGCAATTTGTACTTGAATTCCTTTTGTATCTGCTTGTTCAGTTAATTCAATAGCCTTTTTCATTGCTTTTCGAAATGAAACTCTATTCTTTAATTGTCCGGCTATAAATTCCGCAAGAATATTAGGGTTTCCGTAAGGTTTTGCAATTCTTGTGATAGCAATGTTAAGTTTTCGGTTCACATAATGAAATTCTTTTTGTAGATTCATCTGTAATTCTTCGATTCCTTGCGGTTTACTTTCGATTAATAACTTTGGGAATCCCATAAAGATTATGACCTGGATCAAATCGATTCTTTTTTGAATCTCTATACGTGCAATTCCCTCGGCGCCGGAGGATATTCTCATATTTTTTTGTACATAATTTTTTATAAAATCTCTTATTTTTTGATCTTCTTGTAGACCCTCAGAATAATTTTTTGGTTGTGCAAACCAAAGAGAATGATGACTTTGGGTTGTACCAAGTCTGAAACCAAGTGGATTTATTTTTTGTCCCATACTACCCCACTACTATACATATCGTGATATACCATAGTTGTCTTTTTCCATCTAGGTTTTTTTAACGAATATAGTGATACAAATTCATATTCATCTAAAGATATATCTTTCACTACAATAGTTATATGGCAGGTAGTTCTTTTTATCGCATAACTACGTCCTCGAGCTCGAGGTTTTAATTTCTTCGCGGTAGTACCTTCGTTAACCTCAGCTTTACTAATTATTAAATTGGCTTCGTCGGAACCCAGAATGGAACCAGCATTTGTTGCTGCAGAATAAACCAATTTAAAAATTGGATAACATGCTCTATAGGGCATGAGTTCTAGTATCATAAGTGTTTCCTCATAGGAACGTCCGCGAATTTGATCAATTACTCTTCTTGCTTTGTCTGCAGATATAGATATATGTCGACCTAACGCGTATACTTCCGTTTTTTTCTTCCGTATGCTACCTAGCGGACGCAGAGGAGGGTAGTCTTCCGTTTTTTTCCTGTTTAGTATCCTATTTAAAAAATTTGACATAAGGTTTCTCTCCTACTAATGAATCATAAGTATCTATCCAGATTTTTTTAAGATGAGATTAACGACGAGATTTATTATCACTTTTTGCATGTCCTCGGAAATTTAAAGTAGGTACAAATTCTCCCAATTTGTGACCTACCATACGATCTGTTATATAAATAGGCAAATGCTCCTTACCATTATGAATAGCAATCGTATGGCCGATCATTGTGGGTATAATGGTAGATGCACGGGACCAAGTTACTATTATTTCTTTTTCTGCTTTTTTATTAAGCTTATCAATTTTTTTTAATAGAT